TTTGTTTATTCAATTCCAATATAAAATATTCGGAGTCATAATCTGAGTAAGAATTTTTATTGTATCTGTTTACGACGTGCGATTTAAAAAAGATGGTATAGAGAATGATTCTCATTTCAGTCTATTTTATTCAATTTACGGATTGACCAAAAAAATTGAATAAATACTAAATTACATGAATTTAGATCAATCAAATACTGATATTTCTATGCAATGATTCGTTCTAACAAATTCGTCCATTTAAATTGATTGTACCTATCCATGCGAGATAATAAAAATGGAAGATTAAGGATTTACAAAAAACGAGATTAAAAAAAAGATTGGTTAGCGGAGTAAGGGGGGGTGGGGGGTCGAACTAGGTGTATGAAATCTAATCGCTATAAGACAACTCTTGTCGATGTTTCGAAGAATGATTCTAGAGCCCCATTAAATCTAAGATAGAATATTTGGTTTACGGTATGGGGGAAAGGCATGTATATGTGATATTAACTAGGTATATATGAACTAAAGATATATCTAATTTGTCCTACTATTGTGAATTTAGATAGGGATTCCAATGGAAGTTCTTCCGTTTCATCTGTAATTGTGAATTGAATATTGAATGAATTTAAATCACGAAAAAAAAAAACAAAGAACGTTTCAAAAAAAGAAACCAGAAAGAAATGTAAGAAAAGAACAAAAGTCGTACGAATTCACAAAAACTACGTGGATAGGAGCTAAAAAATAGATATCGAAATAGTTCTGCGGATTCAATAATATTATTATATTATTTCAATATTGAAATATTTCAATTAGGGGTTCTAGTTAGTTTAACTGAATAAATCTTAGCGATGGAATAATTAAGTCATAATTCGTTGGTTGATTGTATCATTAACTATTTTTTTTTTATTTTTTTTTGGTGCGAGGAACTTAACATGAATCCACTGATTTCTGCCGCTTCCGTTATTGCTGCTGGGTTGGCCGTCGGGCTTGCTTCTATTGGACCTGGGGTTGGTCAAGGTACTGCTGCGGGGCAGGCTGTAGAAGGGATCGCGAGGCAACCAGAGGCGGAGGGAAAAATACGAGGTACTTTATTGCTTAGTCTGGCTTTTATGGAAGCTTTAACAATTTATGGACTGGTTGTAGCATTAGCCCTTTTATTTGCGAACCCCTTTGTTTAATCCAAAAATATATAGTTTTATTTTCTTGGATTTGCTGCTCTTGTTTTTTCGAATTATATTAAGATTTAACTCCTACAATTAAATTACTTTACTTAGGGCCAACAACCCACGGAAAGAGCTGATTTGAGGATGAGGAATTCACACTCCAACTCGCTTTCTTCCTTTACCTTCTTAGTCCAATGGAAGAACTTTTTTTAGGAAGTATTGCAACAAACGAGATATTTCGTAACTGACCTGACATAAGATCTGGTACCTAACTCTAATAAGTATCATTCTTATTGGAAATTTCCACTTATTGGAAATTTCCAATTGAAAAAAATCCATTTATAAATCAATATATTTTTTGACTCTATTTAGAAATAGGGACTTTAGTATATTCTATTTTAGTATTTAGAAATAGGGAAATTAATAATAAAAATAATACAAAAAAATATAAATAATTAGTCTATCTATAACTATAAGAAAGAGGAGATCATATGAAAAATGTAACCGATTCTTTCCTTTCCTTGGGTTATTGGCCATCCGCCGGGAGTTTCGGGTTTAATACCGATATTTTAGCAACAAATCCAATAAATCTAAGCGTAGTGCTTGGTGTGTTGATTTTTTTTGGAAAGGGAGTGTGTGCGAGTTGTTTATTTCAAGAATAGGCTGGATCCAACCAACTGCATTTTTTTCGTTATAACTAGGAAAAAAAGGTGCATGATTCCGCGAATTTCTTCTGAAAAAAAAAAGATATATATATATTTAAGAACCATAGCATTTCGCGATTCATTGGTAAATCTACTTTGATTCTCTCTCAACCAATAATGTAAACCATTAACAGGGTTAAAGCTAAACCGTTTGAAGTTCAGATGCAGCATGGTATTCTTTCTACTACTATGTTAGTTAATAAGTTAATTATGTTAGTTAATAAGTTAATATGGAAACGGGTTCAAAACAAATAGTTGGAATTTTTTTTTTTCGATATAAAACACTCATGTCGCTAAAATTATTTGAACCCGTTATTTGATTGGAAAAAAAAAAATAGGAAAAATGGGTATTTCACCCCCCCTTTATTTATCTTTTTTATCCAATGCTGAATCGATGACCTATGTATAAAGTAAGAAGAATTCTTTGGATTAAAAACAAAAAAAGAAACAACCTTGCTGACAATTATTTGTTTGGTCAGAAGAGTCCTCCGAATATTATGTTCTTGGATTAGTGATCCGTTTCGATATTTTCGAATATGAATAGAGAAGAGAGGATAGGCTCATTACATTAAAAAAAAATATGGGAATTCCCGTAAGTAATTTAAAAAATTGAGCGTGAGAGCCAAATGAAGCGAAAGATTCATGTTTGGT